TCATTGTAAAGAATTCCTGTCTTGTTTTCCACATCCTTCATTATCCTTCGTTTTTTTATCATATCAGATAACAAACATATATATATAATAAAAAAATGACTTTTTTTACGAAAATTCTCTCAATTTGACATCAAATTTTACATAAATCGACCGTTTCCATTTGAAACTGGAATCTATAAGATCGTTCTAGTAGACAATATTTCAATTCTAATTTTGAAAATGGGGGGTTACGTATACAACTAAAAGAACTTCTTAACTACATGTACATCCGTAGTTATATATATTACTATATATATTGTAATACAATAAAGAAGAAAGAAGGAGGATTTCAAATGCGAGATCTAAAAACATATCTTTCCGTAGCACCGGTACTAAGTACTCTATGGTTCGGTTCGTTAGCAGGTTTATTAATAGAGATTAATCGTTTATTTCCAGATGCATTAACATTTCCCTTTTTTTCATTCTAGTTATTAACATCAGAAAGGGTTAAAAAATTGAGAGATACGATCAACGACCAGGGACTAACCCCCCTTTTTTTTTCGAATTTTTTAGAATAAATTTGAAAAGGGGGGGGGGGCGAAAGGTCATAAAAAGGAGGGTTCAGGATCCAATTAAAATTCAATTAGTATATAGAATAAAAAAGGTGTTGCTAGCGAAAGAGTATCCTATGAGAGACTTAAAAAAATCCTGTACAAAGATTTTCAATATAGTTTTCAAAAAATCATTGTATTGCTTATTATTTTTATTTAATTACTAATTTATATTCATTGCAACGAAATATTTCCGAAATTTTTTTTAGTTAACAGCTTCTATTTTTTTGGTTCTTGTTCTTTCTGGATCCTAAAATGAAAATAGAAGATTGGGGTGAATTATAAATCTAAAGGAGGTTTCATGGCCAAGGGTAAAGATGTTCGAGTAACAATTATTTTGGAATGTACCAGTTGTGTTCGAAATGATATTAAGAAAGAATCTGCGGGAATTTCCAGATATATTACCCAAAAGAATCGGCATAACACCCCCAGTCGGTTGGAATTGAGAAAATTTTGTCCCTATTGTTATAAACATACAATTCACGGGGAAATCAAGAAATAGATCAAATTAAGTGCTTGTATGTCAACTTTTATTTTAAAAACAGGAATAATGATAGTATCTATATGATATATTATTACATATATATAAATATAAACAAATAAATCAATAGAAAGAAATCTAATCCTATAGTCTTAATTCTATATAGAAATAGAAATCGTTTTTATTTTCATCCGATCAAAATAGGATTTTAGAGATAAGGAATAAAAAATTATGAATAAATCTAAGCGACCTTTTATTAAATCCAAGCGATCTTTTCGTAGGCGTTTGCCCCCGATCCAATCGGGGGATCGAATTGATTATAGAAACATGAGTTTAATTAGTCGATTTATTAGTGAACAAGGAAAAATATTATCTAGACGGGTGAATAGAGTGACTTTAAAACAACAACGATTAATTACTATTGCTATAAAACAAGCTCGTATTTTATCTTTGTTACCGTTTCTTAATAATCAGAAACAATTTGAAAGAAGTGAGTCGACCCCTAGAACTACTAGTCTTAGAACCAGAAAAAAATAGACTTGTTCTTCAATTGAATAACAATTCCAATCTGAAGGAATTAAAAAAGAGGTTAATATTTTGTTCGACAACTCCAATCAAGAATCAAGAATGAAACTTTGATTGTTACGTCTGTGTCTGTCATAAAAAAAAAAAAAGAAAAGAATCGTCAAAAAGAAAAATAATAACTCTTTTTTTAGCGACTATATACCCTCCTTTTCTTTTGATGACTTTTTTTTATAATACTAATTTCTACTCTACCTTCCCCGAGCTCATTCTCCTTAGAACTATATTTCAAATATTTTAGTGGATTTCTTCCAATTGCCTTATTCTTTGATCTCATTCGAAATCGTATAAAGACAACTCCTATTTAATAGAGCTATTTGTGCAAGTATTTTCCGATTAAGAAGTAATTGCTTCTTGTACAGATTGTGTATGAATCTATTATAACTATAGAATACCCCCGTTTCGTGAATTACGGCATTTATTCTAGTGATCCATAAACGACGAAAATCTCTTTTTCTTTTACCCCTATCCCGATGAGCCGAAACTAAAGCTCTTATTCTCTGTTGAGTCATAGTTCGTGTAAGTCGTGAATGAGCCCCTCGAAAGCTTGATGCAAATAAACGAAGTTTTGTTCTACGCCTCCGAGCTATATACCCGCGTTTAATTCTAGTCATTGAATAAATCAAACTTTGATGAATAACTAATTCTTTTTTAGTTATTCTTTTCCCCTTTACTAGTCATTAATAACCAAACGAATTATTCCAATGTATAAAAAAAAAATTCCAATGGCTTTTGCTAATCTAACCTTCCCGACCACTATTTTTTGCTAGGTATTTTCCCTTGATACTTGATATAAAAAATAGAATAACTACAAAAAAAAAGTAGTAAATAGAAATGGATAAATAGTGGGTTCCATCGTTTCTATGGTTACTTCTAAAACGGTGAGGTCCTCTCTATACACCGGAGCTCCTTCTTTTAATTAATCAATACTATGGGTAACTTGTACAATTCACATTCTTTGGCTCTACCCCATGAATATTCCAGTAATAGGTCTTTCACAATGAGATCTACTTTATAATACAGTAACGGTATTTCATTTTTAAAATTGATTTGGTCGTTTACCCTGTTAGTCCGTTCTTTTCTTTCAAGAGTGGAATCTTTTGAATAAAAAATGGAATTTCCCCCGCTTAATGGATAATCATTTGTTATCATTGGGGGTTTTCTAAAAAATGGATTGGATTTGCACCAATGTAAACCATAAGTTTCAGACACAATAGAAGATATGAACGATCTATCTTTTTTAAATAATGAATCGAGTTCCTCCATTCTATTTTATTCACAGGTACTGATCCTTGATATTTCAAAAAGAATTTACTTTTTGTGTCTCAGTCTATGATCTAAACGAGTCGCACATACACCCGAGTACATGTTCCTCGTCGCTGAGGGCACCCCCGAAGCGCTGGGGATTTCGTGACATTTCGGATTGGCTGTCTTGTATTTCTAATAAGTTGTTTAATGGTTGGCATACGGAATAATATAAATAATGGGCTGGTTTAGATTGGTTCTAACCGGCTAATTCTGAATTACTTCTCTTCAATATATATTTTTTTTAATATTCAAAAGAATATGAAACTAAACCTTTAATCTAAAAAGATATAAAATTAGCAATTGTGAATTTGCATGAAATCGCTCCTATTTCTTATTGAACCGCTACAAGATCAACAATTCCATGAGCTTGGGCTTCTGTTGCTGACATAAAAACATCCCTTTCCATGTCTTCGGATACAACCCATATAGGTTTGCCCGTTCTTTGTACATAAACCCTTGTGATGGTTTCGCGAATTTTTAGTAGTTCTTCCGCTTCCAAGATAAATTCTCCCGTTTGTGCCTCATAAAACGAACTGGCGGGTTGATGGATCATTACCCTGATAATATAATAGAAAAGGTTCCTCGATTTCGCAGAATGAGGCGAGAGAACCAAAAAAACAGAGAAAATTAAATAACCGTACAGGCTTTTTTTGTGCATTGCATACGGCTCCATAATGGAATTTTTATTTTTGACTTTTCCTTTCGGCGAAAGAAAAAACATATAGGTTGTATTATACGCGCATCCATAACTGATCCAATTACCATCCTTCTTTTTTGTATTTTGTAGGAGTTAAAAAAATACTATGATGGTTCCGTTGCTTTATATATATCATTTTTTTGATTCGTCTATGATTCAGCAATCCCAAAGTTTCTTTTTTTTTTTTATTTTGTAAATAAGCTTCCGGTGTGAAAACAAAGTTTGTGACGCTGAGATGTGCCCGAATAGGTAAGATATCATTTGAAATACCCCTTCCTTATCTCATACTACTCTTTCAATATATAATCTAATTTTTTTTTTGAATTTAAAAAATGTCATATCGAATTCGAAGTGCCATGCTATTATTACTTAACTAATTCATATTTCCGATGGCGAAGGCATAGTATTTTTTTCTGGAAAATAAAAAAACTCGTTGGCGCCAAGCGTGAGGGAATGCTATACGTTTGGTAATTGCTCCTCCGACTAGGATAAAAGATGCTATTGAAGCGGCCAATCCCATGCATATTGTCTGTACATCGGGTCGCACAAATTGCATAGTATCATAAATAGCCATTCCAGATATTACCCATCCACCAGGAGAGTTTATAAACAAATAAAGATCTTTGGTATCCTTTTCTATACTGAGATATATCATAAGACTAATAAGTTGATTCGAGATTTCGGTATCAACCTCTTGGCCTAAAAAAAACAATCTTTCTCGATAAAGTCGGTTGATTAGGATAAAATTTTATTCCTTAGGAGCCGTACAAGCACCTTTTGATGCATACGGTTCAACAAAAATTGTGAAAAAATCAATGTGTCGACCCCCCCTTTTTTTTTGATAGAAGGCTTTTATTTCTAACTTATAACTTATAAGACTTATAAGAGAAGGGCTTGCTCCCTTTTTAAAAGTAAAAGAAAAAAAAAGTTTTGGCCCCTTTTATTAGATATCCTATAATAAAAAAATTTATTAGGCCTGTCAGACTAACTTGATTCATTGATATTTTTTTTCATCGATATTCAGTTGAAATAGCGATGGTTTTTTCTTGTTCCTGAATGGGCTTCTTCCTTTTTTTATTCAATTTTTTAGGTTTCTGCTCTACCCCGAGTAAAAGGAAAAATTTGCCCGATTTTGATTTGCACATATAGGACAAATTAACCAAATACCGCGTCTTTTTTTTACTACTCTTTTTTTTTTCAATTCATTTCTTTCACATGTCTTCTGTCAATATAGTCAACAAATTTTTCATTCTATATATTTGATTTTATCAACAGTTTTAGATCACCCTGTTTCAATTTTTTATATTTTTTTATAGAATTTGTTATCATAATTTTGCATATCATATTTGCATATCATATAAGTAGTAATTATAAAAATATTATATATTAATTATCAATTGGGTTTTTGCTAAACGGAGCCTGGATACTTCATTTTATTAGTCCGATCACGTAAACCATAAAAAAATTTTGATAATCTAATATCAATCTAAATACTCCCTGCATTCAATTCCACTTTATTTTTTGCGCTTCGCGTTACAAATTTTTGATAATTCAATCAATCTTTTTGGGCGAAACAGAGGATATCTCGATCGAGGGAGAAAACGGGGAAATCCCATATAGCCCAATATATCTGACAAGTCGCACTATATGTCAACCCAAGATGTATCTCCTTCTCCAGGACTTCGAAAAGGTACTTTTGGAACGCCAATAGGCATGAAATGAAAAAAAAAGAGAATGAAGTTCTCTATTTCACTTTGATGTGGAAACGTAAGACTGGGGTTTCATTTTTTAATAATATTATCCTTTTTTTTTTTTTTAATATTATCTTTTTTTCCTACTTTATTAATGATATTTAATACATAAGTTGAATAAACTAAAATCAAATATAAAATCAAAGTAAAGTAAGAGATAATGAATCAAAATAAAGGAAAATTTTTACGAGCAGACTTTGGAATGATGAACAAGAGTAGCTATCTTGGTTCATATAAAATAGGATTCACCCCCATTGCGTATTGGTACTTATCGGATATAGAATAGATCCGCTTCCCTTTTTTCCTATGAATCGAATTGTTCCATTATTACTAACAGAATAGAACAAATATTAATCCTTTCTCCGAAATAATTACCTAAAAAAAGGGGGGGTCAGTAACATAGCTTTTTCCAATGCAATAAAGTTACATAGTGTCTATTTTTCATTGATAAAGGGGTATTTCCATGGGTTTGCCTTGGTATCGTGTTCATACTGTTGTATTGAATGATCCCGGCCGTTTGCTTTCTGTTCATATAATGCATACGGCTCTGGTTGCTGGTTGGGCCGGTTCGATGGCTCTATATGAATTAGCAGTTTTTGATCCCTCTGATCCTGTCCTTGATCCAATGTGGAGACAAGGTATGTTCGTTATACCCTTCATGACTCGTTTAGGAATAACGAATTCATGGGGCGGTTGGAATATTACAGGAGGGACTATAACGAATCCGGGTCTTTGGAGTTACGAAGGGGTAGCCGGAGCACATATCGTGTTTTCTGGCTTGTGCTTCTTGGCAGCTATTTGGCATTGGGTATATTGGGATCTAGAAATTTTTTGTGATGAACGTACAGGCAAACCGTCTTTGGATTTGCCCAAGATTTTTGGAATTCATTTATTTCTTTCCGGAGTGGCTTGCTTTGGTTTTGGCGCATTTCATGTAACAGGATTATATGGTCCTGGAATATGGGTATCCGACCCTTATGGACTAACTGGAAAGGTCCAACCCGTAAATCCGGCGTGGGGCGTGGAGGGTTTTGACCCTTTTGTTCCGGGAGGAATAGCTTCTCATCATATTGCAGCAGGGACGTTGGGTATATTAGCGGGCTTATTCCATCTTAGTGTTCGTCCGCCTCAACGTCTATACAAAGGATTGCGTATGGGAAATATTGAAACCGTCCTTTCCAGTAGTATTGCTGCTGTCTTTTTTGCAGCTTTTGTTGTTGCTGGAACTATGTGGTATGGTTCTGCAACTACTCCCATCGAATTATTTGGTCCTACTCGTTATCAATGGGATCAGGGATACTTTCAACAAGAAATATATCGAAGAGTTAGTGCTGGACTAGCTGAAAATCAAAGTGTATCAGAAGCTTGGTCTAAAATTCCTGAAAAATTAGCTTTTTATGATTATATTGGTAATAATCCAGCAAAAGGGGGGTTATTCCGAGCGGGTTCAATGGACAATGGGGATGGAATAGCTGTTGGATGGTTAGGACACCCCGTCTTTAGAAATAAAGAAGGGCGCGAACTGTTTGTACGCCGTATGCCTACTTTTTTTGAAACATTTCCGGTTGTTTTGGTAGACGGAGACGGAATTGTTAGAGCCGACGTCCCGTTTAGAAGGGCAGAATCTAAATATAGTGTTGAACAAGTAGGTGTAACTGTTGAGTTTTATGGTGGTGAACTTAATGGAGTGAGTTATAGTGATCCCGCAACTGTGAAAAAATATGCTAGACGGGCTCAATTGGGTGAGATTTTTGAATTAGATCGTGCTACTTTGAAATCCGACGGTGTTTTTCGTAGTAGTCCAAGAGGTTGGTTTACTTTTGGGCATGCTTCGTTTGCTCTACTTTTCTTCTTTGGACACATTTGGCATGGTGCTAGAACCCTCTTCAGAGATGTTTTTGCTGGTATTGATCCAGATTTGGATGCTCAAGTGGAATTTGGGGCATTCCAAAAACTTGGAGATCCAACTACAAAAAGACAAGCAGTCTGATACAACATTGCTTTTTTTCTTCTAGTTTCTGTTTGCGATTTTATTTAATAGGTAGGGTACTGTAGGTAGGAGTCTTGATTTAAATCGCTGCCGTTTCTTTGACTCTTTTTCTTTCTTTATCCGGAGGGATGCGCCTAAGTAAACATAAACAAAACAGGTATGAAAGCTATAATTGTAAACCACGATCAAATTTATGGAAGCATTGGTTTATACATTTCTCTTAGTATCGACTTTAGGGATAATTTTTTTCGCTATTTTTTTTCGGGAACCACCTAAAATTTCAACTAAAAAATGAAATAATTTTTCATTATCTTCATTGATGTAATCAGCCTCCAAATATTTGGAGGCTGATTACGTCAATTAGTCCCCGTGTTCCTCGAACGGATCTCTTAGTTGTTGAGAGGGTTGCCCAAAGGCAGTATATAGAGCATACCCAGTAAAACTTACAAGTAACCCAGATATAAAGATGGCGACTAGGGTTGCTGTTTCCATTATTATAGAATTGAAAGACCACAACGGATCTATGCTAAGATCGTTTATTTACAATGGAATGGTATACAAAGTCAACAGATCGTAATGAATACAAAATAAGATTTATGGCTACACAAACTGTTGAGGATAGTTCTAGATCTGGTCCAAGAAGCACTACTGTAGGGAAGTTATTGAAACCATTGAATTCCGAATATGGTAAAGTAGCTCCTGGATGGGGAACAACCCCTTTGATGGGTATTGCAATGGCTCTATTTGCGGTATTCCTAGCTATTATTTTGGAGATTTATAATTCTTCTGTTCTACTGGATGGAATTTCAGTGAATTAGACTGAGAAGAATCTTCAAGTCCTCGCTTTTCGTTCGATACAAAAAAGTAAAGTATGTAGGTCTAAAAATTTTAGCCTATTCTCCTTTGGTAGTTCGACCGCGAAATTTTTTCTGCATTGTATATTTCCGGAATATGAGTGTGTGACTTGTTAGAATTGACCCTATGGATAATACAGAGAATAGGGTCTGTCATCTTTATCAAGATGTTTTTACTTCGTCAGATATTCATTCAAGTATCTGGAGCACGAAATAGATCAAATAGATCACAAAGTATTCGAACTATGATTCATACTTAATACTCAGACCTCGTAGCCGGACTTCTTTCGGTTCTATCTTTTAATAAATCAAAATCTTTTTCTGCTTTTAAACTCTTATTTGGATCAAAGGGCAGACGCTTCTTTGTATTTTATGTTCTTAATAATTATAGCTTTTTTTTTGATTGAATAAGTGATGATCCAATGGTTCTGACTCAGTGAACTTTGGACTTTGAAGGTTTCATTGAATTATCGTGGTTCTCGTATGAATCTGAGGTTTCAATTGATTAGTTAAGTAGGGTCTTAACAAGAGAATTCCTATCAATAATAAAGAAAACAAGAAAAATTCTGCATTCCCATTACATACAAATACCAAATAAAAAAGACAATAAAGATAGGTAATCTAGAAGATTCAAGAGGCCTGTAACGATCAACACAACATAAAGACGTATGAGCTTACTTGATTTTTTGGCATTTAACCACAAAGAAGAGCTTTCGCGTTTTGACTCTTTCATATCCTTAAATAATATTGAATGAGAGAGAAGTTGAAAACTTTATATTCCATATGCGTTTCAATCAGTATTTGGATCTTTTTTTTTGTTTGAGCTGTAGGAGATGAAATTCTCATATACAGTTCTTAGAGGGGGAGTAACCTTGGTTTACCTATCTCAATAAAGTTTATGATTGGTTCGAAGAACGTCTTGAGATTCAGGCGATTGCAGATGATATAACTAGTAAATATGTTCCTCCGCATGTCAACATATTTTATTGTCTAGGAGGAATTACCCTTACTTGTTTTTTAGTACAAGTCGCTACGGGATTTGCTATGACTTTTTATTACCGTCCAACTGTTACTGAGGCTTTTGCTTCTGTTCAATATATAATGACTGAAGCTAACTTTGGTTGGTTAATCCGATCAGTTCATCGCTGGTCGGCAAGTATGATGGTCCTAATGATGATCCTGCACGTATTTCGTGTATACCTCACCGGTGGTTTTAAAAAACCTCGCGAATTAACTTGGGTTACTGGTGTGGTTCTGGGTGTATTGACCGCATCTTTTGGTGTAACAGGTTATTCTTTACCTTGGGATCAAATTGGTTATTGGGCAGTCAAAATTGTAACAGGTGTACCTGACGCTATTCCGGTAATAGGATCCCCTCTTGTAGAATTATTACGCGGAAGTGCTAGTGTTGGACAATCCACTTTGACTCGTTTTTATAGTTTACACACTTTTGTATTACCTCTTCTTACAGCTGTATTTATGTTAATGCATTTCCTAATGATACGTAAGCAAGGTATTTCTGGTCCCTTATAAATAGCATAATATAGATTCTAGATATTTGTAATTACTCATTTATCTTATTACTTGGTGAAGGAACGATAGTATTTTATTGCTATAAATATGGATTATTAAAAAAATAAGACATGTATTTGGATATTTCCCTTCAACTCTACAATATTGTATTATTTTTTTGACAGAAAAAGTTGAAGGGAATTCTATGAAGAGAAAATAGATTATGGGAGTGTGT